CAAAGGTATGACCGGCATAAAATCGACAATTGGATTTAAAAAAGAGTAGGCCTCGGGTAATTTGGCCAAGAAAAAACTACTCGAATAAAGGGCAGAGTTAAGACAGATACCGATCAAACTAAAAATATTAAGCATAACAAAGATTTTTTTCTTGGAGATAATTGTATTTTGATTGAGTTATTGATATAAGGCAAAAAATAATGAAGAAAGTAAAGTAGACCAAAAAATCCTTTCAACCCACTCACCCAATCAAAAGCCTTCAATTCTAACAAAGAGAATATAAGAAATCATACGTTTATACAATACAATATCTTAATTAAATTATATGTAATGATCAATCAAGTCCAGTTTAATTCTATATTATATCTACACGTAGCAAAATCCTATCAACAATATAGTGCATAGATATGTATTTGCATTGGAATTGACGAAAAACCAACACTCATATTAGTGTTTATTAGTGCAGAATTGAAATTTAAATGGGGCGTGGCCAAGTGGTAAGGCAACGGGTTTTGGTCCCGCTATTCGGAGGTTCGAATCCTTCCGTCCCAGAGCACCCATTATATCCGGAAAACTCTTACTTTTTTGAACAAGACTCTCTTTAAGATCTTTAATTTGAATTTTAGAGTGGAGTAGTGGCTATAATATGATTCTTGTTTATCATTTTTACTTATTCTTCTCTGATTCAGAGAAGAATATTGTTTTCTCAAACTAAATTGCGTTCGAATGAGACAGAGATGTAACTTAATCTAGTTGTTTTGTTATCTAGGTCAGATGGGAACATAGACCCCATACCACACTAGTTTGAATAAAAAAAGTTGGACAGACTATCATTGTATGCCTATGCCCATCCCTCTGCTATTCCTATTGAAGTTAATTTAGGTACCATATCTTATATATTTTCGTTTTAATATTTAATTTAAATACATATATCTATGTATCTGTCTGAATCTCATTAACAAACGATCAAGTAAATTACATATGTAACAGATCTGTTTTCTTTGCACCGAGTTTTTTGTCATTTTTTGTTTGGGTCTAAGAGTTCTATAAATTGTTGTAAAATTTTAGGCGAGGGATTATTCATACATTCTATTAAATTATATTTTTTTGGGGGGTCTAGAAATAGAAAGGTTACAGAAAACTTATGGAACCTCAAGTCAAATACAATGCATGATATCATTCTATTTCCGTAACAACGGCCTTTGTTTGTATTTTGTGAAAAAAAACTTATGATCACTTAAATTGGAATCGTCAATTCTAGAATATCCGGGATTAAATTACTTGCAGTGACAGTTCTTCCATTTATTTGCTAACTATGGGATTAAAAAATTAGTGCTGAGACGTTTTCAGAAACTAACTACCCATTCATATCTATTTCTATTATAGATATAGAAGGACAAAAGTATAGATTTATTATTATTTAGCGATCGCACTAATGACTATTCATGATTCCATAATTGAATCAATTAAATACTAGTTCCAAACTAGAGGAATGTTATGGTAAAACTTCGTTTGAAACGATGTGGTAGAAAGCAACGTGCGACTTGAAGGACATGATCAGCTGTGGATGGAATAATCCACCATTTTATTACGAATAAAAGTGCTCTTGACTCGACATCCTTTGTTCTGCTCGACTAGAACCCATCAGTTTTTTCTTGGGTTGTAATGTAAAAAAGGGGTAATTATATACATGATGGAGCTCGAGTAGAAAGTATTGATTCATGTCTCAAGGGTAAGGGTCTAGGGTTAGTGTCAATTAATAAGTTTGACCAACTTCGTAAATATAGCTTCTATATAGAAATTGAAAGGATTCAATTTTAGAAAGTTTCAAATCTAAAATAAAAGTCAAATTTGTTGGACTTGGTAAAACTTTTTCAATCAAAAGTGGAACACGCGTGAATCAACCGTTCTGATGATTCTTTGATAGAACGAAATCACAAAAAAGGTATGTTGCTGCCATTTTGATAAGGATTAAGGATCACCGAAGTAATGTCTAAACCCAATGATTCAAACAAAAGATAAAGGATCCTGGAACAAGGAAACACCATTTTTCATTGTCTCAACAACTAAATCTGAAGAATAAAACAGATTCTAAACGAGACAAGAAGGGGGCTAGAGACCACTCAAAAAATGAAATAGCTTAGGGATTGTGAGCTATTTGAGAGTTATCCCACTTGAGTTATGAGTACAATTTTTTGTTTTACATTTATAAATGAAAAAAAAATTAAATCTTTAATCATAGTCTAATTGATTTGATGATTTTATGGATCTATTTGCCATTCTAATTTTATACATAGACATAATTTTCTCGAGCCGTACGAGGAGAAAACCTCTTATACGTTTCTAGGGGGGGTATTTTCATCTATCCCAATGAGCCGTCTATCGAATCGTTGCAATTGATGTTAGATCCCGAAGAGAGGGGAGAGATCTCCGGAAAGTTGGTTTTTATGATCCGATAAAGAATCAAACTTATTCAAATGTTCCTGCTATTCTATATTTCCTTGAAAAAGGCGCTCAACCTACAGGAACTGTTCATGATATTTCAAAGAAGGCGGAGGTTTTTAAGTAACTTCCCTTTAATAAAACAAAATTTAAATAAAGAGTATAAGCTTTTCTCTACTATGCTCCGCCTTTTCGTATTGTTCCCATAGAATCCCCTGTTCTAGTGGTATTGGTATATAACGACAAAAAGCGAAGGTGGATAATCCAAAAATCGAGGGACTAGATGAAGAAATTGGATCTCGAAATATAAAATTATGACATTATCTGCAATCGACTGGTTTTCCGTTTTCATTGGAACTCTACTAACAAATAATAATAACCACGGAATCAAACTTGCTTATTCGCTCAACTTATATTGATTGAATAACTCGGATTTTTTTTGACTACTTTTTTATTCCTTGATCTACTTTTTTGCATCTATGTAGTGCCAATCCAACACCAGTCCTTATAGTTAATATTTAATTGATTTCCATTTTCACCACTGTATTCTTTTCGTAACATTTATATTGACAACAGTGTATCGAACAAATATAATTTGATCGTGTATAAGTATAAATCTTTTCGTGCCATAGGTTCGGTTTTTTATTTTACTTCATTCAATTGATGGGTTCGTTGAATTCGCTGTGATACAATAATTTTTTTTTGGAGTGAAAAAAAAAAAAAAAAGAAAGGGAGGTTGATTCACTTGTACAGTTATATCTATTCTAAATTCTAATTATATTTAAATTTAGTATATTTGCATCTGATCTCTTCATTTTTATGTTCAGTTCAGAAGCGATTTAAATTTGAGATTTCTTTTTGTTTAAAATGTTTTGATTGTGTCATGGCACTCAAATTTAGTTATATTTTTTTTACTGTATTGACATTTACACATCCTAATTGTTTTTAGATTTTTGGGTTGCTAACTCAACGGTAGAGTACTCGGCTTTTAAGTGCGGCTAGTATCGTTTACACATTTGGATGAAGCAAGGGATTCGTCCATACCATCGGTAGAGTTTGTAAGACCACGACTGATCCTGAAAGGGAATGAATGGAAAAAATAGCATGTCGTAGCAATATATAATTCTGAGAATATTGCATTCTTACCGGATCGGTACAAAGACTTGTTTAAAGGCTTGGATCGGGGCGGAACAAAATGAATTAAAAGTTGGGTCGAGTTAATAAATGGATAGAGCCCTATGGCTCTAATTATAGGTAAACAAAAAAGCAACCGGCTTCTGTTCTTAACTTTGAATGATTACCCGATCTAATTAGATAGACGTTAAAAATGGATTAGTGCCTGATGCGGGAACGGCTTCTCCTATGAGTGGATTATCCTTTTTTTTTATGAATCCTAACTATGTTGATATTCTCCATTATGCATTTTATGCATTGGAGAGGAATGTGTAGAAGAAGCAGTATATTGATAAAGATAATTCAATTCTTTCCAAAATCAAAAGAGCGATTGGGTTTTTAAAATAAAAGATTTCTAACCATCTTGTTATCCTATAACGAACATAAACCTATTAGATGAAAAAAAAAAGAGGATGGAGAGTCCGTTGATGAGCTTACCTGTCTCCGAGGTATATATTATTTTATTAGTATACTACCTTGTTTTGACCGTATCGCACTATGTATCATTTGATAATCCAAGAAGTATCTTATGCCGATCTTTGGTTCAAATCTAATTTCAAATGGGGGAATTTCAACGATATTTTGAACTCGATAAATTTTTGAAACAGGACTTCCTATATCCGCTTATCTTTCAAGAGTATATTTATGCACTGGCTCATGATCATGTTTTAAATCGATTCATTTTGGTGGATAATTTTGGTTATGATAATAAATCCAGTTCACTAATGGTGAAACGTTTAATTACTCGAATGTCTCAACAGAATCCTTTGCTTATTTCTGCTAATGAGTCAAACCAAAACCTATTGTTGGGGCATAACAAAAATTTATATTTGCAAATGATATCAGAGGGATTTGCAGTTATTGGGGAAATTCCCTTTTCCCTAAGATTAGTATCTTCCTTAGAAAGGAAAGAAGAAATAGGCAAATCTCAAAATTTACGATCAATTCATTCACTATTTCCGTTTTTAGAAGACAATTTTGTACATTTAAATTATGTGTCAGATATACTAATACCCTACCCCATCCATCTAGAAATCGTTGTTCAAACTCTTCGCTCCGGGTTGAAAGACGCCTCTTTTTTCCATTTATTACGCTTCCTTCTCTATGAGTATCAGAATTGGAATAGTCTTGTTATTCCAACTCCAAAGAAATCAAGTTCCATTGTTTCAAAAAAGAATAAAAGATTATTCTTGTTTCTATATAATTCTTATGTATGTGAATACGAATCCATCTTCATTTTTCTTTGTAACCAATTTTATCATTTACGATCAACATCTTCTGAAACTCTTTTTGAACACCTTTTTTTCTATGGAAAAAGAAAAGCTCTTGTAGAAGTCGGTTCTAATGATTTTCCGCCCGTCCGATGGTTGTTCAAAGATCCTTTC